CCTTTCGATTTATAATGATAAAATCAATCTTTTACATTTTTTTGAATCCAGTCGCGAGGTATAAATAGTAGGTATGAATCATAGTTCAAATATTTCTCGATCTATTCCATATATTCCGTGCTCCAGATAAAAAAAATGAATATCCGACGAAGCAGAACTCATCTCTCTCAAGATGACAGACCCATTCTCTGTACTATCAATAGGATCAATTATAACAAGTCACACACTCATATTCCGGAAATACAGAAACAAAAGAATTTCACGGTCGAACTGCCAGAATAGACTAGAAATGAGAGTCCTAAGTAATTCATTTTGGATTGAAAAGCCAGGACTTCATGATTTTTATGGACCTAATTCATTGAAATTCCATCTAGTAAAACGGAAGAATTATAAATCTCCAAAATAATAGATAGGAATACCGCAAATAGAGCCATTGCGAACCCCATCAAAGGGGTAGTTCCCCACCCAGGAGCCACTTTCCCGTATTCTGAATTCAATGGTTTCAATAAACTCCCTGCATTAGTTCGTCTTGGACCAGATCTAGAACTATCCTCAACGGTTTGTGTAGCCATAAATCCTATTGCATTGGTTGAGATCGGTTGACTTTGTATACTATTCCGTTGTAAATAAAGGATCTTATCATAGATCCGTTATAGTTTTGAAATTTGATAATAATGGAAACAGCAACCTTAGTTGCCATCTTTATATCTGGTTTACTTGTAAGTTTTACCGGGTACGCCTTATATACCGCTTTTGGGCAACCCTCTCAACAACTACGAGATCCATTCGAGGAACACGGGGACTAAATGGAAGTAAAGTAATGAGCCTCCCAATATGGGAGGCTCATTACTTTACTTCCATTTAGATAAAGATAATGTAAGATAATGAAAAATCATTTCGCCTTTTTAGTCGGAACCTTAGGCGGCTCTCGAAAAAATATAGCGAAAAAAATTATTCCTAGAGTCGAGACTAAGAGGAATGTATAAACCAATGCTTCCATAAATTGATCGTGGTTTACAATTATAGCTTCCACACCTGTTCATTTGGGATCATCTCCCAGATTAAGAAAGGACAAGAGTCAAAAGTCAAAGAAAGAGCGGTGATTCAAATCAACATTTCTCTGGTACTCTATGTCAAAGTTAAATAATAAAAATATAATAGAGGCAAAAGATACAAGAGCAGTATTGTATCAGACGACTTGTCTCCTTGTAGTTGGATCTCCAAGTTTTTGGAATGCTCCAAATTCCACTTGAGCATCCAAATCTGGGTCAATACCAGCAAAAACATCTCTGAACAAGGTTCTAGCACCATGCCAAATGTGTCCGAAAAAGAAGAGCAAAGCAAACGAAGCATGTCCAAAAGTGAACCAACCCCTTGGGCTGCTACGAAAAACACCATCCGATTTCAAAGTAGCACGATCTAATTCAAAAATTTCACCCAATTGAGCACGTCTAGCATATTTTTTCACAGTAGCAGGATCGCTATAACTGACTCCATCGAGTTCGCCGCCATAGAACTCAACAGTTACTCCTACTTGTTCGACACTATACTTAGATTCCGCCCTTCTAAAGGGAACATCGGCTCTTACAATTCCGTCTCCGTCTACCAAAACTACTGGAAATGTTTCAAAAAAAGTAGGCATACGGCGTACAAAAAGCTCACGCCCTTCTTTATCTCTAAAGATAGGATGTCCTAACCATCCAACCGCTATTCCATCCCCATTGTCCATCGAGCCCGCTCTAAATAAACCTCCTTTTGCTGGATTATTGCCAATGTAATCATAAAAAGCTAATTTTTCTGGAATTTTAGACCAAGCTTCTGATAAACTCTGATTTTCATCTAGTCCGGCACCAACCCTTCGATATATTTCTTGCTGGAAGTATCCTTGATCCCATTGATAACGAGTGGGACCAAATAATTCGATTGGGGTAGTTGCGGAGCCATACCACATCGTTCCAGCAACAACAAAAGCTGCAAAAAAGACAGCAGCGATACTACTGGAAAGGACAGTTTCAATATTACCCATACGTAATCCTTTGTATAGGCGTTGGGGGGGGCGGACACTAAGATGGAATAGGCCCGCTAATATGCCCAATGTACCTGCTGCAATATGATGAGAGGCTATTCCTCCCGGAACAAAAGGATCAAAACCCTCTACCCCCCACGCAGGATTTACAGATTGGACTTTTCCGGTTAGTCCATAAGGATCAGATACCCATATTCCAGGACCATACAAGCCTGTTACATGAAATGCACCAAACCCAAAGCAAGCTAATCCTGAAAGAAATAAATGAATTCCAAAGATCTTGGGCAAATCCAAAGAAGGTTTTCCTGTACGTTCATCACAGAATATTTCTAGATCCCAATATACCCAATGCCAGATAGCCGCCAAGAAGCACAAACCAGAAAACACAATATGTGCCCCGGCCACACCCTCGTAACTCCAAATACCCGGATTCGTTATAGTCCCTCCTGTGATACTCCAGCCGCCCCACGAATTGGTTATTCCTAAACGAGTCATGAAGGGTATAACGAACATACCCTGTCTCCACATTGGATCAAGAACGGGGTCAGAGGGATCAAAAACGGCTAATTCATATAGAGCCATTGAACCGGCCCAACCAGCAACGAGAGCTGTATGCATTATATGTACAGAAATCAACCGACCGGGATCATTCAATACGACGGTATGAACACGATACCAAGGCAAACCCATAGAAATACCCCTTTATCAAAGAAAAATAGACACTATGTAACTTTATCGCATTGGAAAAAGACTATGCTATGGACCTCTCCCTTTCAGTGGATTATTTTGGAACAAGGGTTCATATTATTGAATATTGAATTCCATTTCTTTCGTTGGGAATAATGGAACAATTCTGTTCATAGGAACAAAGATAAGCAGATCTATTCTATACCCGATAAGTACCAATACGCAATGGGGGATTGGTCCCATTTTCTATGAGCGAATGCGTAGATACTTGTTCATCATTCGAAGAGCCCGACCCATTTGTAATAATTTTCCCTTATTAATTTCGTCTTACTATTTGGTAATATCCAGGGATAAAAATATTACGTTTCCACATCAAAGTAAAATATAGTACTTAACCCCCTTTCTTTCAGTTGATGCCTATTGGTGTTCCAAAAGTACCTTTTCGGAGTCCTGGAGAGGAAGATGCAATTTGGGTTGACGTATAGTGCGACTTGTCAGACATATTGGGTCATATGGGATTTCCCCGTTCTCTCCCCCGATCGAGATACCCTCTGTTTCGCCCAAAAAAGATTGTTTGAACCATCAATAATTTGGAGCGTGAAATGCAATTAGATCCATTTTTGAGGGGGTCGAAATCAATATTAATATTATCAATTATCAAAATTTATGGTTGGCTTGGTTGGACCAATCCAATAAAATGAAGTATCCAGGCTCCGTTCAGAAAATACCCAATTGGTAATATATGTATGATTACCACTTGTATCATAAGTGATTACTTGATAGCATATGGGCGATCTCAAACTGCCAATCAATGAAATAATATTATGACTACATCGCGTATTTGTTGTAAGAAAGGCACGAAATGAATTGAAAAAAGTAAAAGTGGTATTGGGAGCATTTGTCCTATATGTGCAAATTGAAATCGGGCAGATATTTACCCGGAGTAGAACATAAACCTAAAATAATTGAGGAGGCCCATTCAGGAACAAGAAAATTACATCGTAATTTGGATTCGATTTCGATGAAACAATACATCAATGAGAGGTTAATTCGATAAGTTTAGTGGATTCTTTTATTTTTTAAAAAGATTCGAGCAAAAAAAATCTTTCTTAAAAAAAAATCGAAGAAAAAGCCCCTTCATTAGGAGGTAGAAAAGTCCTACTATAAAAAAAGTAAAGGAGGGTAGAATCAATACAATACATTGATTCTTTTTTTTTGAACCGTATGCATCCAAAGGCGCGTGTACGGTTCCTAAGGGATAAAATTTTGTCCTAATCAACCGACTTCATCGAGAAAGATTACTTTTTTTAGGTCAAGAAGTTGATAGCGAGATCTCAAACCAACTTATTGGCCTGATGGTATATCTCAGTATAGAGGATGAGACCAGAGATCTTTATTTGTTTATAAACTCCCCCGGCGGGTGGGTAATACCCGGAGTCGCAATTTATGATACTATGCAATTTGTGCCACCAGATGTGCATACAATATGCATGGGATTAGCCGCTTCAATGGGATCTTTCATCCTGGTCGGAGGAGAAATTACGAAACGTATAGCATTCCCTCACGCTCGGCGCCAATGAGTTTTTTGTTTGAAAGAAAAAAGAAAACTATGCCTTCGCCATATTTAATATTTTAATATAAATAAGAATTTGTAAGATAATATTTAAGTAATAATAGCATGGCACTTCGAGTTCGATATGAACAAACCATTATTGTTTTTTCAGAACATGGGATTATATATCGGGCGAGTAATATGAGACAAAGGGTATTTATGATTTGATCTTATCTATCCGGGCTTCATTTCAGCGTCACAAACTTTTATTTTTCACGCCAGAAGCCTCTTTCCAATATTTATGTTATGAAATATGAAAGAATACTCAAATGAAAAAAAAACAAGATCATTTTTTTTTTTACTTTTTTTATTTGATCGGATCAAAAAGAAACTTTGGGATTGCTGAATCACATATGAGATAAATCATAAATATAGAAAGCAACGGAACCATCATAGTATTTTTGAACTCCCACGAAAAGAAGGGTGGTAAATGGATCACTTAACGATTTGGGTCTGATGGATCCTATTTCGTTTTTTGCTCAACGAACGTAAAAAGTCCATTGTGGAGCCGTATGCAATGCACAAAAAATGCCTGTACGGTTGTTCAATTATATATATATATATATATATATACTTATTTTTTCTTGTTATTCTTTAATCTTTTTGCCTAGTCCAATCAATCGTACGAGATCGCGGAAACATTCATTATGTTATATCATCAGGGTAATGATCCATCAACCTGCGAGTTCTTTTTATGAGGCACAAACAGGAGAATTTGTCCTAGAAGCGGAAGAACTTCTGAAACTACGCGAAACCCTCACAAGGGTTTATGTACAAAGAACGGGTAACCCCTTATGGGTTGTATCCGAAGACATGGAAAGGGACGTTTTTATGTCAGCAACAGAAGCCCAAGCTCATGGAATTGTTGATCTGGTAGCGATCGAAAATGCCGGGGATTTCACGTAAATCTGCGATTCCATCCATTTCGAACCATAATTTGGATGAATCTAAATTGAATATTTTATCTGCGTATGCGTAAAGTAAAAAAAAAAAAAAAAGAAAATAGAAAGAATTCATAATCATCTGGTTAGGATTGATCTAAACCAGCCCATTTTCTATACCATTAAGTATGCCAACTATTAAACAACTTATTAGAAACACAAGACAGCCAATAAAAAATGTAACAAAATCCCCCGCTCTTCGGGGATGTCCTCAGCGTCGAGGAACATGTACTCGGGTGTATGTGCGACCCGTTCAGATCATGAGCCGGAACAAAATAAAGTACAATTTTTTCCAGTATCAATGACCAGTACCAATGAATAGGATAGGATAGAAGAATTCCAATCAATATAGAAAAAAACCTCCATTGCGTATCAAATTTATGGTTTCTATTGGTGCAAATCCAATCACCTCAATTGGAGATGAAAAGCAATTCCCCAGTGGTAGCAAATGGTTATCCATTAAGCGGGGGAAATCATATTTAAGAAGCAAAAGAATTAGGCTCCTACTCTTGCAAGAACGGACTATACAGGGTCAGCTACCTAGCCAACCTTTGTAATTAAATACCGTTACTGTATGGGTAGATCTCATTGTGAAAAGACTTATTACTGTACAATTCATGGGTAGAGTCAAAGAATGTGAACTGTACAAGTTACTAATAACATTGATTAATGGTGGAAGGGGCTCCGGTGTATAGAGAGGACCTCACCGTTTAAGAAGTAGCCATAGAAACGATGGAACCCACTATTTATTTATCCATTTACCTTTACTATTTATTGATACTTTATACTATACTCAACTTGAGTTACAATTTAGTATTTTTTTTGTTGATACCTAGTATCAATACAATTTCTTATTTCGAGGTTAAATGCCTGGAAAAATGGTGGTTGGGAAGGTCATAGTAGCAAAAGCCATTGGAATTTTTTTTTATACATTGGAAGAATCCGTTTTGTTATTAATAGACCAGGAAAGGGAAAAAGAATAACTGAAAGAAAATAAATCAATTAGTTATTCATCAAAGTTTAATTTGATTCAATGACCAGAATTAGACGAGGGTATATAGCTCGGAGACGTAGAATAAAAATTCGTTTATTTGCATCAACCTTTCGAGGGACTCATTCACGACTTACTCGAAATACTATTCAACAGAAAATGAGAGCCTTGAGTTCTGCTCATCGGGATAGGGGCAGGCAAAAGAGAAATTTTCGTCGTTTGTGGATTACTCGGATAAATGCAGCAATTCGTGAGATTGGGGTATCCTATAGTTATAGCAGATCCATACATGATCTGTATAAGAGACAGTTGCTTCTTAATCGTAAAATACTTGCACAAATAGCCATATCAAATACAAATTGTCTTTACATGATTTCCAATCAGATCCTTAAATAAGAAGATTAGAAGGAATCCACCGTAATGATTTAAGTGGGGCCCCGGAGAATGAGCTCCGGGAAGGTAGAGTAGAAATTAATATAAATAAGAGAAATATAGTAAAAATGAATCAACACATTAAAAAAAGAAGCCATTTTTTCTTATGATGTGACAATCCAATCGGGGTTCTCCAATTTTTCGAACAAAATATAAATCTGAGTTGGGGTTCATATTGAAATTTTGATTCAAGTGCAATTGAGGAATAGCCTATCTATTTATTTCTAATTCGAGGACCCGTGGTTCTAGGAGTCGATTCAGTTCTCTCAAATTGTTTCTCGTTATTAAGAAAGGGTAACAAAGATAAAATACGAGCTTGCTTTATAGCAATAGTAATTAATCGTTGTTGTTTCAAAGTCAATCTATTCACTCGTCTAGATAATATTTTTCCTTGTTCACTAATAAATCGACTAATTAAACTCATGTTTCTATAATCAATTCGATCCCCCGATCCAATTGGGGGCAAACGCCTACGAAAAGATCGCTTGGATTTAAGAAAAAGTCGCTTGGATTTATCCATGGTTTATTCCTTATCTTTTAAATCGTATTTCTTAATTCGAATTTCATTTGCGATCCTACCAAAATAGGATGAAATAGGATTGGGTTGTTTTATTTTTATAATTTATTATTAAATTTTTATATTAATATTTTATTATTATGTAATTTATTGCTGTTCCTTGGAGGGGTTACAAACGCGTTACATTTTCTCTATTTCTTTATCTCCCCATGAATCGTATGCTTGTAACAATAGGGACAAAATTTTCTCAATTCCAATCGACTAGGCGTATTGTGTCGATTCTTTTGAGTAATATATCTGGAAATGCCCCGCGATTCCTTATTAATATCGTTTCGGACACAACTGTTACATTCCAAAATAACCTTTACTCTGACATTTTTACCCTTGGCCATAAACCCCCTTTTTTTTTTATTCACCTAACTCTTCTATTTTCGAAACGAAGAAGAAAAAAAGAAGTTGCTGACTCGAAACCCGATTATTAAATATTTCATTGCAATCAAATCAATAGAGAATATAAGTAATACGATGATTTCTAACTATCCATTAGTTATAGTATTTCATTTAAGTATCCTGTATGCGTTTGTTGTCCGCGACTTTTATTATTTACTTTACATTTTTGTTTTCCCTCTATTAATTCAGCGTGAACCTGAGTTTCGTTGCGGATGAATCTTTTTTGATTCTTTCTCTTTCCTTCTTTTTTATCCTAAAAAACTGAAAGAAAGAACAAAACAAAAAGGGTTAGTCACAGATAATTTATTCTATCTATAATCTTCTTCATCCCCAACTAGAATGAAAAAAAGGGGAATGTTAACGCATCTGGGAATAAACGATTAATCTCTATCAATAGGCCTGCTAAAGACCCGAACCATAGAGTGCTTAACACAGGTGCCACGGAGAGATATGTTTTAAAATCTCGCATTGAAAATCCTCCTTTTTTATTGTAATACATATATGATCAGATACACATGTCGTTGTTGATGATATTTTACTTTCTTTACAACAGAAAAAAGTGTCCACTCACTTTATTTTCTGAACATTACCGATTTTTATATTTATATTTTTTATTATATTGTTAATTATATTATATCTATTTGATCGATTTGATTCTTTTTTCTTTTATTATATGTTATATTGTTATATAAGACGAAAAAGAAATGACAAGAGCAATTGTATATCAATGGGAGAAATCACGATGTGGAAAACAAGATGGGGATTCTCTACAATGACACTATAGGCCAATTGAAAGGGATGTAGCGCAGCTTGGTAGCGCGTTTGTTTTGGGTACAAAATGTCACGGGTTCAAATCCTGTCATCCCTATCTATTACTTCTCCCATGTGCAGTAATGAAGGATCCATTGAGATCAATAAAAATTAGACATACATAACATAATGCTTTATCATACTATATGTATCCAAAGTGGGGGTTACAAATAAAATTCTTTTATTTACATACAGCCCTTTATATTGGGATAAGAAAGAAAGCGCTCTTAGTTCAGTTCGGTAGAACGCGGGTCTCCAAAACCCGATGTCGTAGGTTCAAATCCTACAGAGCGTGCTTCTGTTCTTCTTGGGTCGAATTACAAGTAAATAACTTTACTAACTAGAGCAGCAACCCTAATTTGACCTCCTCCTTTCTTTAATCCGCAGGAGGTCAATAAAAAAAAGAGATGTTATTTAAAAAGAGATGAGCTCTTACTTAATCAAAGGTCCAACTGATCGCCGCGTCTGTATTGCAAATACGCAGTTACGAATAATCCAGCCAAAGTAATAGGAATTAGGCCTAACACGATTCCAAATAGTAAAACTTCAATCATTTTTTGATTTTTTTTGAAAAGGTAGGTAAAAAAAAAGGGGGGGTAATATCTATCTCTAAATAGTAATCCAAATCGCCCACGAATCTCAATAATCAAGAATTACAATTCACATGGGAAGGAACTATGGACTACCTGGATATCTCACAAAAACATTTTTATGAATTGAATTGTTCATTCAATCAATTTCAAATAAGACGTATCTTGCTCAGACCAATAAATAGAGCTGAGGTTATAGTTAAAGCCGCCAGTAGAAAACCGAAATAACTAGTTATAGTAGGCATGAAGGAACTAAATGGGATACGTTCTATTTATACATATGTTTATTTATGAAACACTTACCTAAGTTTCTTATCTTGAAAAATATAAGATAATAAAAAGACCAATTGACAAAATGAGTCCCAATTGAATTGAAAGCTTTTGATTTCATTTATCATTCATTATTCATTTCATTATAGACAGCACAAACAATAGTGACAGAAATCAAAAAAAAAATTGATCCTCTTTGACATCTATTCATCCTACGATTCTGACTCAACCGATTTCTCGAGCAACTCTTGAATAAAGTATCTTGAATAAAGGAATGTCAAAATAACATGGAACTTCATTTCTAAATTAAAAATGAAACTCTCTTTAAATTAAATGAAATCCTATTTTCAATCATTTATATTTTCAATAAAAATATTATAATATAAATAGGGTCATTACTAAAATTACTAATATATATTTAGTAATATATATTAGTAATTTGGATCTTTTCTTTTTCAATTGTATTTATTCCATTTTTTTGATATTTTGTTTGGAACAAGAGCCTTATAACATAACACCCTTTTTTTACTTTTATTTTAACTCGTTATTAGTTATTATTTATTTAGTATTATTATTTATTTAGTATTAATTAGTATGCTCATCAATTGACATAATATATTGAATGAGAAGAAAAAAGTTATTGCATGATAGAATAGATAGTAGATAACTTTCCA